TGTAACCCACGTTAATTCGCGAGGTTTTTTAAATCCACCTGTGAGATACACACGAAATACGTGCAGGATCATCATGAGAACCATCATACTTGCTGACCATCGATGAACTGATCGGATTAACCAACCAAAGTTGGCCTCAGTCATGATGTATTGAACAGAGGAAAAAGCCTCTGTAACGGTTGGACGATAGTAAAAAGTCATAGCAAAACCCGTAGCTACTTGTACTAGAAAACAAGTAAGTGTGATCCCCCCTAAACAATAAAATATATTGACATGAGGAGGAACATATTTACTAGTTATATCATCTGCAATCGCCTGAATCTCAAGACGTTCCTCAAACCAATCATATACTTTATTGAGATAGGTAACCCAATGGAACTCCCCCTCTGAGAACCGTATATGAGAATTTCATCTCGTACGGCTCAAGCGGAAACACACAAATACTGATTTCAACGGATATATAATAGAAAGTTAAAAACTTCATTAACCACCTGATTCGATTTGCCTCGAAGATACGAAGTAACAAAAATCCGGAATCTCTTCTTTGTGATGATAATGCCAAAAAATATCAAGTTGGCTCATCTGTCTTTCTTTATGTTGATCGTTACAGGCCTCTTGAATCTTCTCTTCCCTATTTTTTATTTGTTATTTGATTTATTGTTTTTTTTTGTGCGTACTGCGGATTTACTCTTGTTTTACTATTGATAGGAATTCTCTTGTTGAGACCCTATGAATCAATTGAAACCTCAGATTCATACTAGAACCACGATGATTTAGCCTCAAGCTAAACTCAAAGGTTCTCTGAGTAAGAACCTTTGATGATCACTTATTGAATGAATGGATGTAATGACTCAACAAAATCTAGAGAAAGAGTTATCCTTCGGTCAAAATAAATCTGAAGGAATAAAATTCGTTTGCTTTAGGAAATACCTATTTGAATTTTTTTTGAGTCCGGTTGCGAGGTCTGAATAAATAGTAGGTATGAATCATAGTTCAAATATTTCTTTTCTTGATCTATTCTATATATTCCGTGCCCCAGATATTAGAATAAATATCCGACGAGGTAGAATCATCTTGATAGAGATAACAGGTCCATTCTATGTATTATCAATAGGATCAATTATAACAAGTCACACACTCATATTCCGGAAATACCAAAACAAATAAATTCCACGGTCGAACTACCAGAATAGAATGGTCTAGAAATCCAAGTCTAAAGTAATTTTTTCTTTGATTGAAAGACTAGGACTTCATAGTTCTTATAAACCTAACTCATTGAAATTCCATCCAGTAAAACGGAAGAATTATAAATTTCCAAAATAATAGATAGGAATATCGCAAATAGAGCCATTGCGACCCCCATAAGTGGTGTAGTCCCCCATCCCGGAGCTACTTTACCATATTCCGAATTCAATGGTTTCAATAAATCCCCTACAGTAGTTCGTCTTGGCCCAGATCTAGAACTATCCTCAACGGTTTGTGTAGCCATAAATCCTATTTAATGATTGGTTGAGATCTGTTGACTTTGTATACTATTCCGTTGTAGTTGTAAATAAACGATCTTATCGTAGATCCATTGTGATCTTGAAATTATCTAAAAATGGAAACAGCAACCCTAGTCGCCATCTCCATATCTGGTTTACTTGTAAGCTTTACTGGGTACGCCTTATATACCGCTTTTGGGCAACCCTCTCAACAACTAAGAGATCCATTCGAAGAACACGGGGACTAGTTGAAGTAATGAGCCTCCCAATATGGGAGGCTCATTACTTCAATTAAATTATTTCGAAAGGTTATTTCATTTTTTTAGTCGGAACCTTAGGTGGTTCTCGAAAAAAGATAGCGAAAAAAATTATCCCTAAAGTCGAGACTAAAAGGAATGTATAAACCAATGCTTCCATGGATTCGATCGTGGTTTACAATTATAGCTTCCACACCTATTCATTTGGGATCATTTACCATATCATATAAAGAAAGAAAAAAAGTCAAAGAAAAGATGGTGATTCAAGTCAAGATTTCTCTGATACCCAATGTCAATAAAAAAAAATAGAGGCGAAAGATACCACAACAATGTCGTATCAGACTACTTGTCTCCTTGTAGTTGGATCTCCAAGTTTTTGGAATGCTCCAAATTCCACTTGAGCATCCAAATCTGGATCAATACCAGCAAAAACATCTCTGAACAAGGTTCTAGCGCCATGCCAAATGTGTCCGAAAAAGAAGAGCAAAGCAAACGTAGCATGCCCAAAAGTGAACCAACCCCTTGGACTGCTACGAAAAACACCATCGGATTTCAAAGTAGCCCGATCTAATTCAAAAATTTCACCTAATTGGGCACGTCTAGCATATTTTTTCACAGTAGCAGGATCAGAATAACTTACTCCATTAAGTTCGCCACCATAGAACTCAACAGTAACACCTACTTGTTCAACACTATACTTTGATTCTGCCCTTCTAAAAGGAACATCAGCTCTCACAATTCCGTCTTCATCTACCAAAACTACCGGAAATGTTTCAAAAAAAGTAGGCATACGACGTACAAAAAGCTCGCGCCCTTCTTTATCTCTAAAGACGGGGTGTCCTAACCATCCAACAGCAATTCCATCCCCATTGTCCATTGAGCCTGCTCTGAATAATCCCCCCTTTGCCGGATTATTACCAATATAATCATAAAAAGCTAATTTTTCGGGAATTTTAGACCAAGCTTCCGATAAACTAAGATTTTCGGCTAGCCCGGCACTAACTCTTCGATATATTTCTTGCTGAAAGTATCCCTGATCCCACTGATAACGAGTAGGACCAAATAATTCGATTGGGGTAGTTGCTGAACCATACCACATAGTTCCAGCAACAACAAAAGCTGCAAAAAAAACAGCAGCGATACTACTGGAAAGTACAGTTTCAATATTGCCCATACGTAATCCTTTGTATAGACGTTGAGGCGGACGAACACTAAGATGGAATAGGCCTGCTAATATGCCCAATGTACCCGCTGCAATATGATGAGAGGCTATTCCTCCCGGAACAAAAGGATCAAAACCTTCCGCGCCCCACGCTGGATTTACAGATTGTACTTTTCCAGTTAGTCCATAAGGATCGGACACCCATATTCCAGGACCATACAAACCTGTTACATGAAATGCGCCAAAGCCAAAGCAAGCTACCCCTGAGAGAAATAAATGAATTCCAAAGATCTTGGGCAAATCCAAAGAAGGTTTTCCCGTACGTTCATCACAGAATATTTCTAGGTCCCAATATACCCAATGCCAGATAGCTGCCAAAAAGCACAAACCGGAAAACACTATGTGTGCCCCTGCCACACCTTCATAACTCCAAATACCCGGATTTGTTATAGTTCCTCCTGAAATACTCCAACCGCCCCACGAATTGGTTATTCCTAAACGAGTCATGAAGGGTATAACGAACATACCTTGTCTCCACATCGGATCAAGAACGGGATCAGAGGGATCAAAAACCGCTAATTCATATAAAGCCATCGAACCAGCCCAACCAGAAACTAGAGCTGTATGCATTATATGAACAGAAAGCAATCGACCGGGATCATTCAATACGACAGTATGAACACGATACCAAGGTAAACCCATGGAAATACCTCTTTATCAAAGAAAAATAGACACTATGCCGCTTTATTTTATCGCATTGGAAAAGACTATATATACTAACCATGTACCTAACCTTTTCAGTAGATTCCGTATCAGAAAGGATTAATATTTATTCCATTCCATTGAAAATAACGTGAAAATAACGGAACAATTTTGTTCGTAAGAACAAAGAGAAGCAGATCTATTCTATACCCGATAAGTACCAATACGCAATGGGAGGATTGGTCCCATTTTTGGGGAACGAATGGATAGATACTTGTTTATCATTCGAACGATCGATTTCTTCATTCAAATTTTTTCTTTATTCATTCTGTCTTACTCTATAAACTTTCCAATCTATGTATCAAATAGAATAAAGAGAAAAAAGGGATGAAGACAATAAACCATTGATTGTTACGTTTCCATATTAAAGTGAAGTATAGTACTAAATTTTTTTCTTTAATTTAATGCCCATTGGTGTTCCAAAAGTACCTTTTCGGAGTCCTGGAGAGGAAGATGCGGTTTGGGTTGACGTATAGTGCGACTTGTCAGACATATTGGGTCATATGGGATTTACCCGTTCTCTCCCCTGATCGAGATATCCTCTGTTTCGCCCAAGAGATATTGTATTGAGTGAGGCATCAATCAATCATTCGGAGCGTGAAGTGCAATTAGATCAATTTATTTTATATTGGGGATCAATATTATCAATTTAGAAGAATTTATGGTTTACTTGGACTGATAAAATAAAGTATCCAGGCTCCGTTCAGAAAATACCAAATCGATAACAAATTGTTAATATAATATATGTATGATTACCACTTGTATCATAAATGATTCTTATACCTACTATTACTATAGTAGTGATAGTAGTGATCCCAAATTGCCGACCAACGGAATAGTATGATGAATACATCAAATAGTTTTGGGAAAGCAAGACACGAAATTAACAAAAAAAAGAAGTCATAACAAAAAAATGGTACTGAGACCATTTGTCCTATATGTGCAAATAGAATTCGGACAGATCTTTTCCCGGGGTAGACCATGAACCTAAAAGAATTGAAAGGGCCCATTCAGGAACAAGACAATGACATCGTGATTTTAATATCGATGAAACAATACATCAATGATAGGTTAGTTTAATAAGTTCAGTAATCTCTTTTTTTTTTTAGAGGGAAGGGAGCCTAAACTCATCTCGTTTTTTTTAATGGAAGACCTTTCATTAAGAAAACCTGTTACATAAAAAAAAAGAAATAAAACTGGAATCGACACATTGATTCTTTTTTTTCTTTTTCCTTTTTTTGAACCGTATGTATCCAAAGGTGCACGTACGGTTCCTAAGGGATGCAATTTTGTCCTAATCAACCGACTTTATCGAGAAAGATTACTTTTTTTAGGCCAAGTGGTTGATAGCGAGATCTCGAATCAACTTGTTGGTCTCATGGTATATCTCAGTATAGAAGATGGTACTAGGGATCTTTATTTGTTTATAAACTCTCCCGGCGGATGGGTAATACCAGGAATAGCCATTTATGATACTATGCAATTTGTGTCACCTAATGTGCATACGATATGCATGGGATTAGCCGCGTCAATGGGATCTTTTATTCTGGTCGGAGGAGAAATTACCAAACGTCTAGCATTCCCTCACGCTTGGCGCCAATGAGTTTTTATTTGATTGAAAAAAAAAGAAGACTATGCCTTCGCCACATTGATTATAAAATAAAATTATAAGTAATAATAGCATGGCACTTCGGGTTCGATATGAACAAACCATTATTGTTTTTTCATAACATGAGATTTTGTATCGAGATAGTAGTATGAAATAAAGGTTATTTCCGATTTGATCTTATGTGTCGGGAGTACATTTCAGTGTCACAAACCATTTTTCTTCCACACCAGAAGTCTCTTTCTGATACTTATGCTATGAAAGAAAGAGTACGAAAATGAAAAAAAAAGGATCATTTTTTACTTATTTGATCGTATCAAAAAGAAACTTTGGGATTGCTAAATCACAGACGAGATAAATATATAAAGTAACAGAACCATCATAGTATTCTTTTTTACTTCTATGAAAGGAAGGGTGGTAAATGGATCATTCAACGATCTGGATTAGATGGATTCTATTTCTTTCTTCGATAGAATAGAAGAGAAGAAAAAGTCAATTCCATTGCGGAGCCGTATGCAATGAACAAAAGATGCCTGTACGGTTATTCAATTCTATTTGATTTTTTTTCTTGTTATTTTTTTATCCCCTACTTTAGTTTAGCCCAATCATGCGAGATAGAAGAACCGTTCATGATGTTATATCAATATCATCAGGGTTATGATTCACCAACCTGCTAGTTCTTTTTATGAGGCACAAGCAGGGGAATTTATCCTGGAAGCGGAAGAACTACTGAAACTTCGCGAAACCATAACAAAGGTTTATGTACAAAGAACGGGCAACCCTTTATGGGTTGTATCCGAGGATATGGAAAGGGATGTTTTTATGTCAGCAACAGAAGCCCAAGCTCATGGCATTGTTGATCTTGTAGCGGTCGAAAATTTAAATACTGGGGATTTCGTATAAATCCATTTTATTTCAAACCATAATTAAAATTTTCTGTGATTTGATATTGAATAGAAATAATTCATGATGATCAATCATCAGGTTAAGATCGATCTAAACCAACCCATTTTATTCTATATATACATATATATACATACGACATGCCAACTATTAAACAACTTATTAGAAACACAAGACAGCCAATAAGAAATGTTAAAAAATCTCCCGCTCTTAGAGGATGTCCTCAGCGTCGAGGAACATGTACTAGGGTGTATGTGCGACTCGTTCAGATCATAAGTTCGAACAAATGAGACAATTTTTTCAGTATCAATGACCGGTACCAATGAATAGGATAGATAGAGAAGATCTATCATATACCCATATTGTATATGGAATTTATGGTTTCCATTGGTGCAAATCCAATCATCTAGATTTGAAATAAGAAGCAATTCCCCATTGGTAGCAAATGGTTATCCATTAAGCGGAGGAAATGGTATCATAAGAAGCAAAAAGGTTATGCTCCCTTTCTTGAAAGAACGGACTAACAGGGTCAGCTACCTAGCCAACTTTCATAATTAAATGCCGTCACTGTATGGATAACTCTTTTTGTGAAAAGAGCTATTACTGTAGATAGGTAGAGCCAAAGAGTGTGAACTATACAAGTTAACAATAACATTTGATTAAATGAAAGAAGAGGCTCCGGTGTATAGAGAGGACCTCACCGTTTAAGAGGTAACCATAGAAACGATGGAACCCACTATTTTTTTTATTTAGTATCGTTCTAATTTCTTATTTCCAGTGAAATAAATGGAAGGAATAGAATACAAAATCGTGGTTGGGAAGGTCATAGTAGCAAAAGCCATTGGAATTGATATTTTATATATCGGAATAATCCGTTTTGTTATTAATCGACCGGGGAAGGGGAAAAGGATGACTGAAAGAAGAGAAATCAATTAGTTATTCATTAAGCTTTAATCTGATTCAATGACCAGAGTTAAACGAGGATATACAGCTCGGAGACGTCGAACAAAAATTCGTTTATTTGCATCAACCTTTAGAGGGGCTCATTCAAGACTTACTCGAACGATTACTCAACAGAAAATGAGAGCTTTGGTTTCCTCTCATCGAGATAGAGGCAGACAAAAGAGGGATTTTCGTCGTTTGTGGATCACTCGGATAAACGCAGTAACTCGTGAGAATAAGGTATTCTATAGTTATAGTATATTAATACACAATCTGTACAAGAAGCAATTGCTTCTTAATCGTAAAATACTTGCGCAAATAGCTATATCAAATAAGAATTGTCTTTACATGATTTCCAATAAAATTATCAAATAAAGGAGATTCAAAAGTAATATACAGGAATGATTGAAAGGGAATTCCCCGGAGAATGAACTCCGGGAAGATATAGAATAAAAATAAATTAAGATAAGTAGTAGAAATGAACGAACATGTTTTAATAAAAAAAATATTTCTTCTTCCCCCCCATTTTTGTTTCTTATATTATAACACAAGAATCAAATCAGGATTCTAGGCCTTTTCGAACAAAACATCAATCTGAGCTTGAGTTCCAATTGGATTTTTGAGCCAATTGAGGAGTATGCCTATTTATTTCTGGTTCTAGGACCAGTAGTTCTTGGGATCGACTCAGCTCTCTCAAATTGTTTCTCATTATTAAGAAAAGGTAACAAAGATAAAATACGAGCTTGTTTTATAGCAATAGTAATTAATCGTTGTTGTTTCAAGGTCAATCTATTCACTCGTCTAGATAATATTTTTCCTTGTTCACTAATAAATCGACTAATTAAACTCATGTTTCTATAATCGATTCGATCCCCCGATCCAATTGGGGGCAAACGCCTACGAAAAGATCGCTTGTATTTACGAAAAGGTTGCTTGGATTTATCCATGGTTTATTCCTTATCTCTAAAGTTCAATTTATTTATTCATTTCGGATCCAACCGAAATAGGCTTTGATTCATATATTATTTCATTCATATACTATATATCTATACACATGAAAGAATATCTACATAAAATCGGGTTTGATTTGTATATATTTTGTATATTATATATGTTAAGTTCTTACTCTTCCTGTCCTGTTCTTTGGAAAGATCGAACACATGATGTTTCCTTCGATCTATTTCTTGATTTCCCCATGAATCATATGCTTATGACAATAGCGACAAAATTTTTGCAATTCTAATCGACTGGGTGTATTGTGGCGATTCTTTTGAGTAATATATCTAGAAACGCCCCGCGATTCCTTATTGACACTATTTCGGACACAACTGGTACATTCCAAAATAACTCTGACTCTGACATCTTTACCCTTGGCCATGAACCTCCTTTAGATTTTGTATCGACTTAACTTAAGTCTTATATTTTCGATCCGAACCGAAGAAGAAGAAAAAAATCAATAGAAGTTACTAGTTAGAAATTCCATTTCTAAGCATTTCATTGTAATTCTTCTTATTATCTTATCTAATTAATTTATTATCTAATTAATAGAATATGTATTAATATAGTATATATTAAGTTAAGTAATACAAAATAGAATAATAATTAAGTAATACAATTTCTTTCTAACTATCAATTATTTCTATCCTAAATCCCAATATTTCATTTAAGTATCTTCTTTCTATGCTATGATTTCGTAGAGCCCGCCCTAGACCGGATACACATTTGAATTTTATTTCTGTTTTCCCAAATTCGATCTTGGATCTACCGGATTTTTTATGAGGTTCAATACACTTTTTCCTTCTCTTTCCTTACTATTCTAAAGAATTGAAAGGGAGAGGCGAGGTTTTAGTTACGTCATGTGGAATTATATTTCTTCATTTCTTCGCATATCAATAACTAGAATTAAAAAAAGGGGAATGACAGGGCATCTGGGAATAAACGATTAATTTCTATCAATAGACCCGCTAAAGACCCAAACCATAGAGTAGTTAACACAGGTGCCACGGAGAGATATGTTTTTAGATCTCGCATTGAAAATCCTCCTTCTTTATTGTAATACATATATTGTCAGATGCTGTAGTTCAAGATCATTTTTTTTATTTTTACGCGGATTTCCTAACAAAAATGGATATGTACAATGAACCAATAGATGAGATTTTCCTGTCACTAAAAAAGAAAAAGATGACCCCTTCTTCCTGAGCATTACGGATAAATATTCATTCTTTTTTATATGTTAGGTTGGGTTTCAGATGTATATAATTCTTTTATTATATGAAACCAAAAACAAGAAATGACAAGAAAGTTCTATATAGATAGAGGAGAAAATAAAGATGTGGAAAACAAGACAGGTATTTTGTACAATGACACTGTACAACAATTTTAAAAAGGGATGTAGCGCAGCTTGGTAGCGCGTTTGTTTTGGGTACAAAATGTCACGGGTTCAAATCCTGTCATCCCTACCTATTACTTCTCCTATGGGCAGTAACGAAAGATTAATTGGGATCGACTAAAATGGGGCATAATCTTTCATTTTTGGATACTATATTTATGTGAGATGTGTTAGAAGTTAAGTGGAAAAAAAAAAATTCTTTGAAAGCGCTCTTAGTTCAGTTCGGTAGAACGCGGGTCTCCAAAACCCGATGTCGTAGGTTCAAATCCTACAGAGCGTGATTCTGTCTATCTTATGTATGTCGAATCACAATAAAATAACTTAACAAAACAAAGTTGAATTGCAACTGGAATTTGACCTCCTCCCTGTAGGAGGTCAATCAAAAAAAGAAATGTTACTCAATCAAAGGTCCAACTGATCACCACGTCTGTATTGTAAATATGCAGTCACAAATAATCCTGCCAAAGTAATAGGAATTAGACCTAAGACGATTCC